GTCGCGAAGCTTATCCAGGAGATGTTTTTTATTTGCATTCACGACTTTTGGAAAGAGCCGCTAAATCAGGTTCGCGTTTAGGTGAAGGAAGTATGACTGCTTTACCAATAGTTGAGACCCAATCGGGAGATGTTTCAGCTTATATTCCTACTAATGTAATCTCAATTACAGATGGCCAAATTTTCTTATCCGCCGATTTATTCAATGCTGGAATCAGACCTGCCATTAACGTGGGGATTTCCGTCTCCAGAGTAGGATCTGCCGCTCAAATTAAAGCCATGAAACAAGTAGCCGGCAAACTAAAATTAGAATTGGCACAATTCGCAGAATTAGAAGCCTTTGCACAATTCGCGTCTGATCTCGATAAAGCTACTCAGAATCAATTGGCAAGAGGTCAACGATTACGCGAGTTGCTCAAACAATCTCAATCATCCCCTCTCACGGTGGAAGAACAGGTAATGACTATTTATACTGGAACGAATGGTTATCTTGATTCATTAGAAATTGGACAGGTAAAGAAATTTCTCGTTGAGTTACGTACTTATTTAAAAACGAATAAACCGCAGTTCCAAGAAATCATATCTTCTACCAAGATATTCAATGAGGAAGCGGAAGCCCTTTTGAAAGACGCTATTCAAGAACAAATGGAACGCTTTCTACTTCAGGAACAGGTATAAAGAAATTCCTTTAAATAACTTTCTAATTTTATAGAAATAATTATTTCTATAATCTAATCTTTTATTTTATTATATATTTTTTATATTAATAATTTTATAGTAATAAAAAATTATTATTAAGAATAAATATATAAATAAATATATAAATAAGTATAAGGGTCTCTTGTTCAAATCATTCAAAATACCTAGTTAGTAGAAAAGAAATATATGGAAATCCGTCGCGTCCAATAGGATTTGAACCTATACTAAAGGTTTAGAAGACCTCTGTCCTATCCATTAGACAATGGACGCTTTTTTCTTAGTTTTGTTTTCACATCTCTTGGTCAGAAAAAAGACCATTGAGAGAATTCCAGGAATTGCGCATTCAATTCAATGATACATTCATTATCATTATATTAATAATTACATTAAATTAGATTCATTACATGAATAATTATAATTAGATCCTCTATATTATAGATTATTTAATATAGAATTTAAATAATATAATATTTTATAATAGATAAAAACTATAACTTTTACTATTAAACATATTCTAAATAGAATATAGAATTTTAGAAATATAGAGAATAAATTAATATATATAATATAGAGATATAAGCGGGTAGCGGGAATCGAACCCGCATCGTTAGCTTGGAAGGCTAGGGGTTATAGTCGACGTTGAGTCATCGTTTTTAACGTCTCTAATTCAAAACCGAACGTGAAACTTTGGTTTCATTCGGCTCCTTTATGAAAGATGGACAAATTTCACATATGTCAGATGTGAACTAAATTACAAAAAAAAAGAAAAGAAATTTCGGCCCATAACATCTATGTCAGCTTTTCTGTTTGAATGCATTCAAAACAAAACCCGCTTTATAGATGATCCCTATAGAACAGGGGGGGTTAGAACCACCCTTCTAGTTACTTCGTTCTCTATTTCTATTTGAAAGAATCCTTAGGAAAAGGATTTTGTTTCCACCGAGCTAAAACAATATAATATGTCGATGTCTCTAGTAAACCAAAGCCATTAGTTAATAGCTGTTTTGCTTCAATCTCTTTTATACAAATCATAAATTGAAGATTTAGTTACGATTAGAAATACTCCCTTCTCTATTTATCCATGGACCCCTTACTCATACTTATTCAATTGGAAATATTGATCCAATTCAAAAACCAATTATGTTTCGTAATTTCATAATCCAATTTTGTTTTTTCCAATTTCTAATTGACTCTTTTGGATACAAATCACGAGAATGTCTATTCTTCCTCGAATCTTTCATTGAGAGGTAAAAGATTAAATCCTTTTAAGAAATAAAGTTTTTGATCGGAATATTAATTAAACCGAAGGACCCCTTAACCATTTAAGGGATTAATAGAACGAATCGCACTTTTACCACTAAACTATACCCGCTACAATGTGATTATTGTATATAAATGGATCTTTTGTCGAACAAAAAAATGGGTCATAATTAAGACGATAGGATCAGAAAAGAATCATGAAAATTAGAGCGTTGATATGCTTTGGCCAAGGAGACTAATGGGATTGGGGAAAGAGGATTTATTTAAATAACTAAAAAAACACGCTTTTTTAGTTATTTAAATGAGATGGATACGTCTCGATAAAAAAAAGGCGTATGCCATAACATAAATTGTGCAAGAATAAAATAATTAAGAAATGACACTCGGATTCTATTCTGTATGATAGGAATAGAAATTGCCTTTATTATGATTGTTCTTGAAACAACAACAATCATTAATCATTTTTTTTTTTTTTCAAATCAAATAAATCATTTTTTTCTATGATTCATTGGAACAAAAACGAAAGACCCGGCCCGGTCAGGACCGGGGGCCGGGCTGTGGAAGTAAAAGTAAAAAAGGATCTTGCAGACGAAAGCAAAGAGGTACTCTTTTTTTATTATTTATTTAATTTTAATTTATATATTTATTATTACTTTCTATTTACTATTTATTAATTCTATAATTTTTTTATATAAGAAATTCATTGCTATATAATTTATAGTTTATATAATATATAATATTCTTGGGGCATTAGGTGGTTATATATCTAAATTTATATTCATTGGAATAGTGGAGTTGAGATATCGCTTTCGAGCCCTTACTTTACCTAAATGAAATCACTGATTTTTATTTTCTATATTGTTTTTTCTATTTTTCTATGTCTCTATAATTAGATATCTATATAATAATTATATACTGAATAATAAAGAGGTATAAAGAGAGGGCCCTTTTTCAAGTCTTACTGTTTTTGTGTAATATAATCTAGTAATTATCCTTTTTATTTCAATTTGGGGAGATGGCTGAGTGGACTAAAGCGTCGGATTGCTAATCCGTTGTACGGGTTTTTCGTACCGAGGGTTCGAATCCCTCTCTTTCCGCTTTAGTGGATGACTTGGTATTTTTTTCTTTATCTTTCAATTTCTCTTTCAACGAGTCTTTTTTTTTATTTCATTTTAATTAATAGTTAAAAATGTGGAATAAATAAAATCCTAAGAACATTTTAAAATCAAGCAAGGAAAACAGAAACTTTATTGTTATTTTTTATTCTTCACTCTTCACGTCCAGGATTCCGTCCTGGATCATTAGATAGGAATCCGAAGATAAAGAGAGAAACAAAGAATACCACTACTGTGTAAACAAATAGTTTAAGAGTAAGCATTACACAATCTCCAAGATCATTTTTTTTGGAAAAAAAGATAATAGATTCTCCATTTTTATACCACATACCTTATTTTGACACCACGAAATTATTTTTCTAAATCTATAGAAATAAAAAAGAATTTTCAGAAATTCATTTGTAATATGTAATAAGAGTCAAGTCTTTCATTACCAAAAGCTTTTTCATACCCGCAATTAGATATTGCGGAGGAATCTACTAGGTTCTTTCACTGTAAAAAAGGGTCCGAATGAGGAACTGGGGGGAGCCCAGACTTATTGTGGCGATCCAAGAATTTAATTATTTGAATCGAAGGGTTATACTATAAGACTTATCTGATCTTATGAATTGTTAGAATTTTTTTTTAAGAATAAATCATGAATTTTTCTAGGACCGTATTAAAGATCTCATCGAAAACTTACAGCAGCTTGCCAAACAAAAGCTAAGAGAAAAAAGAGCAAAGGTATTACTGGCATAAAATCTACGATTGGATTCAAAAAAGCATAAGCCTCGGGCAATTTTGAGAAGAAAAAACTACTTGAAGAAAGAGCAGAATTAAGACAAATACAGATCAAACTAAAGATATTAAGCATAACAAACATTTTTTTCTTTGTTCTTGAAGATAATTGTATTTATTTTGATTGAGTTATTAATATGATGAGTTCTTAATATGAGTTATTATAATCTTATTTTTTTTTTTAATTAACCCAATCAAAAATCCTTCAATTCTCAAATCAAAAGAGAATAGACAAAACCATACTTTCATACAATATCTTAATTGAATTGTATGTAATGATCAATAAATGTCGTTTAATTCTCTATCTAAATGTCTCAAAATCCTAGCAACACTCTAATCTATTCTATATAGATTTGGACTAGAATTGACGAAGAACTACTATCAATATTAGTCTTTATTAATGTCGAATAGAAATCAAAAATGGGGCGTGGCCAAGTGGTAAGGCAACGGGTTTTGGTCCCGGTATTCGGAGGTTCGAATCCTTCCGTCCCAGAGCATACCTATTATATTATATATATCATATCAGAATATAGATTTTCTATTTTATATCAGAATAAAAGAAAGATTGCCCTTTTTTAAACAACCTTATTTTTTTTTTTTTTTTTAAGAGTAGAATAAGATTGGTTATAATCTGATTTTGCTTTCCTATAATGATTGATTCTTATATGAATTATATCTTTTTCAAAAATAAAAAATCGAATCGTGTTCAAATAACACACAGATGTAATTGAATCTATTTGTATACAGGTAAGAGGGGAGCATAGATTAAATCATATTTCTATTTAATAAGTTAGTTCTTCATAAAATAAAAATACGAGCCATGATTTAATCTGTACTTGTTTTAATTTACATTTATACAAAATAGTAATAGTCTGGAACACTCTAATAGGATTCTTTTTTTATTTAGGATTCATCATATTCATAGAATTGACGCAGTAGATAGGAGTTAAACGTCAATGTAAAATACCAATTTCAATATATGCGGCTGTCTGAATTTCATTAAAAAAAAATCAAGTTACATACGTAACATATGTCTTTTCTTTGAACCCCGTTTTTAAGTATTTTGTGTTTTCTTTTATGAAAAATTGTAAATATATGATATGTACCAATTGAGACAAAGTGTATTCATACATCTTAGTCGCTTTTCCTTAGGAAATAATTGCAGCCGGATTATTGACTCCAAGTCAAATAAACTACGCAGAAAGGGAGCGAAGACTTATATATATGTATTGTTATCGTTCTATTTCTTCTATTTCATTGATTCATTGAAAACTTTATTTTATTTCAATTGAGTTTTGTGACAATAGATTTGTTATCCCTAAATTTTAAATATTTAACTTTACCCTTTAACATAGAATGTTTCTAATTACTTTCAAAGATATTTGTTTAGTCTACCTGATAGGTATGGGGATCTTCTTTTAATTATGATTTATCAAAAAGAATAACAACCCCAAGCCTCTATTCTATCAGTCTTTATCCACCACCTCGTGAAAAACAAAAAGAATTTACATTTTTTTTATGGTTTAATCCGAATATGAATTTTTCTCTATTATTATCAAAATGCGATTTTTACTGTAAAGCCTTATTCAAATAATGTAATGATAGTGAAATAGGAAATTTTTCAATCAATTAAATATTTTTAATAATGTCTTATGAGTCCTTGGTACTCGAAGAAGTGTGAAATTGGTGAATCTATTTTAGCAAGTCACCTCAAGATGCAGATTAAAAAAAAACTTATTTGTCTTATTTATTAGTTCAATTTTTTTATATTCTAATATTTATATTTTCTAAAGAAAAAATAAAATAATATATTAAAAAAATATTTATTATATTTCTATATATTATATGGGGTTAAATTTAATTCGTGCTGATACTTCTTGAGAAATTACCCATTCATAAAAGTATGGATTACTATGTACCGAACGAACCAATGATTATTCATGAGTCCATAATGGAATCAATTACATACTGTTTACAGCAACCTACTAGGAAATGTTATGGTAAAACTTCGTTTAAAACGATGTGGTAAAAAGCAACGTGCGACTTGAGGGATATGGTCGTCTGTGGATTCTTACATCCATCATTTTCTTTTTATATTAATTAGATAGGAATGAGGGTGCTCTTGGCTCGACATCGTTTGTTCTGTTTCACTAGAACCCTCCTTTTTGAGGTCGGGGGTTGGGATGCAAATAGTACATGATCTTAATGGAGCTCGAGTAAAAAAAAGTATTGATTCATTTTTTAAGGGAACGGGTCTAGGGTTAGTGTTAATTAATAAGTTGAAACAGCTTCGTAAGTATATTTTCCATATAAAAATCGAAAGGATCCAATTTTCAAATTTATAAGTAAAACCTCTTGGAATTGGTAAAACTCTTTCGATTAAAAGTGTATCGCGCAGGAATCAAATCGACCATTTGTATGATTTTTTGATAAAAAGAAATCACAAAAAGGGTATGTTGCTGACGTTTTTTGAAACGATTAAAAATCACCGAAGTAATGTCTAAACCCAATGATTCAAAGAAACGATAAAGAATCCTGGAACAAGGAAATACCACTTTCAGTTGTCTCAATAAATAGATTCTAATTAAGAATCAAAATAGATTCTAAAGACAAAAAAGGTGCGTGGTTAGAGATCGCTCAATAAACGAAATACCTAAAGTAAAGGGTTTCCTTGGGTTATTAGCGAGTTATCCAACTTGAGTTATGAGGATGCGAATACAAATGATTTTATTTTCTTTTTCGGATAATAATAAGGAATACTAAAAAGTACTTAACTCATATTTAATTGATTTGATTGTTTTATGGATCCATTTGACATTACTAATTAAAAATTTAAAATTCGATCCATAGACATAATTTCGAATTTTCTTGAGCCGTATGAGGAGAAAACCTCTTATACGTTTCTAGGGGGGGTATTATTCATCTACATCTATCCCAATGGGTGGTTTATCGAATCGTTGCAATTGATGCTCGATGCCGAAGAGAAGGAAGAGCTCTTCGGAAAGTGGGCTTTTATGATCCGCTAAAGAATCAAACCTATTTAAATGTTCCTGCTATTCTATATTTACTTGAAAGGGGCGCTCAACCTACGGGAACTGTTCATGATATTTCGAAGAAGGCGGGAGTTTTTATGTAACTTTGCCTTAATCAACAGATTAAATTAAATTCAATTAATGAATAGAACAAAAGAGGGGGGGCGGTAGTATATAAAAGGTTATACAAAGTTATATAAGCCCCCTCTTTTGTTCTATTCATACCTATTTATTATTACTACCAAAAAATGTCTACTACTAAAAAATGTCGTCTTCTATAACGACAAAAATTTATTTTTATTTTAGTGATAGAAATTCATTTAATTTAAGACAGATGAAAAAAGATCAAATGAATAACCGAAGTAGTTGGATTTAGAAATCCAAAATATTTACATTATTGCTAATTCAATACTAGTTGTTTTTTAGTTGAAACTTTCACTTTTTTTATGTTATGAACAAATAAATAAAAAAAAAAACAAATGGGATTTAAGATTTATTTTTTTTTTTTACTTATATGGATTAAGTAAACCCAAGCATTGCGATACTTTGCTACGAATATTGATTCTTACGCTTACATCCTTTTGTATCCATGTTTATTATCCATATATAGTTAGTGCCAATTCAATACAAGTCATTAGTTTTTCTTTATTTGTATAATTTATATTTTATTATATTAATTCAATATTTAATTTTTTTTTAATTTTAATTTATGGTTCTCCACATTGTGTTCTTTTCTTAAGATTTACATTCATATTGACAACAGTGTATCAAACAAATATAATCCGATCATGAATAAATGTATCTATTTCCCTCTGTTCCATCTATGGACTTGGTTTTTTTATTTTACTTTATTTAAACGACGGATTCGTCGGATTTGCTGGGATACGAGAAGCCTTTATTTATTTATTATTTATTTATTTTATTGAAAAAAAAAAACGGATAAGATAATAATGGATAAGATACGAACTAAATCCGTGGTAGTACATCAATTTTGACTTAATCCATATCCTTATCTTAATCTAGATTCTTATTTTAGAAGTCAGTGTATTTGCATCTAATATGTTCATTTTTTTTTTTATGTTCAGAATCGATTAGCAATGTTTTTGCTATTTTACTATTTGGATTTCGGTGTGCAATTAAATCTAATTTTTTATTCCGATTGGATCTACACATTTTTTTTTTTTGGGGGGGGGGGGGTTGCTAACTCAACGGTAGAGTACTCGGCTTTTAAGTGCGACTGGCAATTTTTACACATTTGTATGAAGCAACGTCTTCGTCGATACTATCTCTAGAGCTTGTAAAACCGCGACTGATCCTCAAAGGAATGAATGGAAAAAGCAGCATGTCGTATCAATGTGGAATTCCGAGAATATTTTATTCTTAGCGGATCGGTTCAAAACTTTGTTTAAATTCTTGACGAAAAAAAATAAAATTAAATTTTGGGTTAAGTGAATAAATGGATAGAGCCCTATGGCTCCAATTATAGGTAAACAAAAAAAAAAGAAACGAGCTTCTGTTCTTAATTTGAACGATTACCCGATCTAATTAAACGTTAAAAATAGATTAGTCCTTGATGCGGGAAATGCTTTTCCCATAAGTGGATCATCGATTTTTTTTTAAATCCTAATTATTAGTAGCTATTCTCCATTAGAGTGTGGGGGTAAATGTGTAGAAAAAGCAGTCTATTGATAAAGATAAAAATCCTTTTTTTCCAAAATCAAAAGAGCGATTGGGTTGAACAAATAAAGGATTTCTAACCATCTTGTTATCCTCGAATGAACATAAACCAATTAAATTAGATGGAAAAGGAGAGGCTAAAGAGTCCGTCGATCAGTCTTATCTGGTTCCGGGGTATATATCTATTTATTTCTTACTATAATATCCTGTTTTGACTGTATCGTACTATGTGTCATTTAATAACCCAAAAGAAATCCCTTATCCCCATCTAATTTTAAATGGAGGAATTTCAAGGATATTTAGAACTCGATAGATTTCGGCAACATGACTTCCTATACCCACTTATCTTTCGGGAATATAGTTATGCACTTGCTCATGGTCATGGTTTAAATAGATACATGTTGTTGGAAAATATAGGTTATGATAATAAATCTAGTTTACTGATTGTAAAACGCTTAATTACTACAATGTATCAACTGAATTATTTGATAATTTCTGCTAATGATTCTAAACAAAATCCATTTTTTGGGTACAACAAGAATTTGCATTCTAAAATTCTATCAGAAGGATTTGCAATCATTGTGGAAATTCCATTTTATCTACGATTAATATCTTCTTTAGAAGGGGCAGAAATCGTAAGATTTTACAATTTACGATCCATTCATTCAATATTTCCCTTTTTAGAGGAAAAGTTCCCACATTTAAATTATTCGGCGGATATACTAATACCCTACCCTGCCCATCTGGAAATATTGGTTCAAACCCTTCGTTACCGGGTGAAAGATGCTTCTTATTTGCATTTATTGCGGTTCTTTCTTCATGAGTATTCTAATTGTAACAGTCTTATTATTACAAATAAATCTATTTCCATTTTTTCAAAAAGTAATCCGAGATTTTTTTTATTCCTATATAATTCTTATATATGTGAATACGAATCCAGCTTCCTTTTTCTCCGTAACCAATCTTCTCATTTACGATTAACATCTTCTGGATTCCTTTTTGAACGACTCTGTTTATATAGAAAAATAGAACATTTTGCCGAAGTCTTTGCTAATGATTTTCCGGTCATCCCATGCTTTCTCAAGGATCCTTTCATGCATTATGTTAGATATCAAGGAAAATCAATTCTGGCTTCCAAAGACACACCTCTTCTAATGAATAAATGGAAATCTTACCTTGTCAATTTATGGCAATGTCATTTTGATGTATGGTCTCACGCGGCAAGTATCCGTATAAACCAATTATCCAAGCATTCCCTCGATTTTTTGAGTTACTTTTCAAGTGTTCGACGAAATCCTGCAGTGGTGCGGAATCAAATGCTAGAAAATTCATTTCTACTAAATAATGCTCCCAATAAACTCGATACAATAGTTCCAATTATTCCTCTGATTGGATCATTGGCTAAAGCGAAATTTTGTAACGCAGTAGGGCATCCAATTAG